TTCGATCCAAAACTTGAGATAATGGGTGTAATCCGAAAAAGGATTCATAAGTAGTTGTCAACGGAGTTGAAGTTACCAAATTCTGAGGAGTAGGTATCAATTTATGCCTAATTGCTCCGCCTATAGTTCCCTTAACTACATTTTCTAAACGAGCCAGAGCCAAACCGAGCTGGTCTTGTAAAAGATCCGCTACAGAGCGAATACGTTTATTTTTCAAATGATTCATATCATCAAGTGTACCCATGCCAAATTTCATCCCAATCAAATGATCGGCAGCTGCTAATATATCTCGTGGTAACAAAAATATATTGTTCTGAGGTATATTAAGATTAAGTCTCCAGTTAATATTTCGGCGACCAATCCTTCCTAATTCACACCTTTGGTGAAAGAATTTTTTTTGTAATTCCTTACATAAGGATTCAGAAAATATTGGATCCCCACCTACACAAGAAAATTGTTGATAAAACTCCAAAATAGCATTTTCTTTTGACCCAATTTTTTTTTTCTCCTTATCGGTCAAGAAAGATAAGAAAATTTCAGGGTAGCAAACATTCTCTAAAATTTCTCTTAGATTCGAACCCATAGCTGATGATAGAACTAGAATAGATATTTTCTGTTTCCTACTCACACGAGCCCATATTCTTGCTTTTTTATCAATCTCTAATTCTAACCTGCCTCCCCAATCTGATATTATGGTGCCGGTATAGACCGAAATCCCGTTATGATCCAATTCTGACTGGTAATAGATACCAGGACTTTGCAATATTTGATTGATCACAATTCTGTATATTCCGTTGACTATAAAAGTTCCAAGGGAATTCATTAAAGGAATGTTTCCAATAAAAATTCTTTGTTCTTGCATATTCCTACTGGTTTTCCAAATTAATCCCGCGGATACATATAATTCAGAAGAATATGTAAGTGATTCATAGACAGCATCCCGTTCTTTTATCAGAGGTTCTACCAATTGATATGTTTCCACAAATAATTGAAATTCAATTTCGTGATCTATATCTTCAATTTTTGGAAATTTAGAAAGTTCTTCTATTAACCCCTGATCAATAAACCGATAAAACCCTTCAAATTGTATCTGATTTAATCCGGGTATTGTAGATGTTCCCTCTTTTCCATCCCCGAGCATCCTTTTTGAATTTCCCATTTATCCGTTTATTGAAAAAATCCCATCCCATCTATCATTCTTCACCGAATCATATCCATAGAATTCGATCTAGCAATAATGGAATTTCTATTCTGTTTACTGAATCACATGAAATTTTATCCAACTCCAAGATATATGGAATGTATGAAATACGTATGAACGGAGACTAGATTCAATTGGAATTTTTTATAAGAAAGAGATCCAAATGTAACAGAATTGAGAAATACCACTGGAACTTATGGAGTTTTGTAAAGACTAGAAAAAAGGAATTTCATTTTCACCTATGATATTACATATTCCAATTCGATTGCATATCATAAAAAATGTATTCATGATTGGATCTGTTCGCGCAGATAAACATATAATAAATAGAAAACTTTTTTTTTTTTAGTTATTAAAAATTTTTATTATTAAAATAAAAAAAAAAAGAATGCACAGATAAGATATATATGTCTCTTTTTCTTATTTTATTGGGGTACAGTTCTATTTGGGACAGCACATGCTGTGCTCTATCAAAAATTAAACTTTCTTTTAAATGTATTCAATTAAAAATTTAAATACAAAAATTTTTTTAGAATTACTCCTCAAAAGCATCCCTAGAGAGATAAAATACCCCATTATAGAGCTATAGCTCTATAACACAACGTAACGTATGTTCTGATTCTGGGGTTTACATATACTCATCATTACTGTTATAATTGAAATTGAAGAAGATTTATTTTTATTTTTTATTGAAAAAATTAAATCATAGATTAGTTATAAATAAATTTCTAATGATTTGCTTATATTATTAGAAATAAAAAAAATGTAGATTTTATTTCAAAAATGGTCATGAATTTACAGTCAATAGTTAATGGTTCCGATTTGTACTGGATTCTATATTTTGTGACTGAAAATCTATATATTTTTTTTCGGAGTTGAAAAAAAAAGATAAAACTTTAATCTAGTTTCTATCGTTTTGGCGGCATGGCCGAGTGGTAAGGCGGGGGACTGCAAATCCTTTTTCCCCAGTTCAAATCCGGGTGCCGCCTCAACAACAGACTTTAAATCCCCTACTATAACATATAACAAACGTAGGAAAAGACTCTTGATACTTTCTTTATCGTGATTCTAAGCCCCTGGCTCTCGAGGTTCTATTCTCTAACCTAAAGTTTTGCCTATCAGATTCAAGGAAAACTTAAAGTAGTGGAGGGAAATCCGTAAATCTTGACTTTCCACTACTAATTTAGTTCCACTTACTGAGTCTTCAATTAGATTGGATAGCCAGAGGGGGAATTAAATTAATCGTTTTGGAAAGGACCTAAGATACGTTGGATACAGACTCATGAAAGTCTCGGAATGCTCAGACATTTAATCAATATTAGATTAGATGAAGAATTGCCTTTCATTTTACTTCCAAAAATAAAAAACGATAAAATAAAGAAAAAGTATTATTCTTTCTACATGTGAGTCAGATTCCTTTGATACTTCGAAAAGTGTCTGTTTAGTTGTGTTTACATCTTGTCGATTCTACTAGAAATTCTATAATAAGAATAACTCATTATAAGATAAGTGGATTTTTTGGAGTAGTTCATCAATGGTGACCAAATACCTCTCCCTTTTTTTGACTCTGTACCAGTGATTTCACTATTATTAGTGAACAATAATGGAATAGTTTCTTCATATTCATAGAAATAGGGGACAGAATTCACATGGATATAGTAAGTCTCGCATGGGCTGCTTTAATGGTAGTTTTTACATTTTCCCTCTCTCTCGTAGTGTGGGGAAGAAGTGGACTCTAGAAGTACTTAAAATTGCGGTAATAATCAAACTCTATCAACCTGTATCAATTGTTTTAGTTTTCTAGACCGTTCGGCAGTTTTTTTTTTTTTATGTTTTGTTTTATTGACTCATTTTCCATTTTTATATCAGGGTTTACACGGTTAACCATTCATGGGGTAACCCCTTTTCGAAATCTGAAGAAGTTTCCATCGACTTAGGATTATCTGTATTAAATGGATCAAACAAACAAATGAAATTGAGAAAGTATGTACATACATTTCATATTCTATTTAATTTTTATTGATAAAAAGAAAAAAGAGATATAGGTGGATTCCTTTATATTAAGATATTTAACTTGTATCTTTATACATTACAATAACCATGCTAGTATGGTAGAAAGAGATCTCTTTCTACCATACTAGCGGGCCCTTTAGGATACTACTGAGTCTAATACATTCCTTTCATTTAAGACGAGAAATTTAAATCCCTTTTTTTTTCATTGATAGTAAAATTGTATTCAAATTAATCATTTTGACTAACCGTTTTTACGTAAATTATAAGCAAAAAAGCAGTAGGAATGAGAATGAAGAGTGCAGTAGCAATAAATGCAAGAATATTGACTTCCATAATTTAAAATTTTTTTTTTTTTTTTTTTATCTCGGGATTTAATCCCATAGAGATGAGAAATCTTTCGCTTGTAAACTCACTCAGATGAATTAGATTTCGATGATATCGAATGAAATAAATATCATGAATAACAATATCGGAGCTATGAAATCGACTCATCGTCAAGAATTTAATAGTATAACATAGGAAGATCTTTTATCCACACCGAATACATAATGAGATTCCTGATCCAATCAAAAAATATTTATTTTTGATTCTTTTTCCCCGCTTTCTTTTCTACAACCTAGTACTTTACTTTCCTTGGACAATCATCTGATGAAGTATCATCAAAAAAAACCTTTATACTTAGATTGTTTACAAAAATAGTTTATAAAGAACCTTAAATAAACAATAGAAATCAAATAGAGAAAACAAGTACGAAGTTCAATTTTAAATTTTCAAAAATTTTTAAGGGTCTATCGTCTTTTTGGAAAACAAAAAAAGGGAATGTTATAAAGACGAGTCCCAGTAAAAAAACAAAAATATTCCAAAAAATTAACTATTTAAATTAAATTTTCTTACGAGTTTTTTATTCGACATCGACTCTAATCTTTAAAAAGAGCATATTCATTAGGGAAGACTAATTTTATCTTTATTTTTTAAATATCCTCTTTCCTTGGTTGGATTCGAACTTTGTTCAATTCCTTGACTTCATAGAAAGAAAAGTATACATAGGTACTCTTGGCAAACGTATTATACGCTATCCTATTCCATTTTCCTACACGAGTTAATGGGAGATCAATTGACAAAAAGCAGAACCCCCGTACAGTATCTCTTTCTTGAAGTGTTGAATGCTCTCAATAATTACCCTAATTTTCATATGTCTCTCTACCAAAAATTGGTGCTAGTTAAAATATTGGAAATACCCCTTTCTTTTGCTTGATGAAAAAATAAAAACAAAACAAAAAGATAAATGAAACCATTTTTATCCCCTTGCCCAGAAACAAAAAGGGGAGTTGATGTCTTTTTTTTTGAATTCGCCGGGACTGACGGGGCTCGAACCCGCAGCTTCCGCCTTGACAGGGCGGTGCTCTAACCAATTGAACTACAATCCCATGGAAATCAAGTGGGTAGCTTACATATTCCTTCTTATGATTTCATTTTAATCATTTCAATTTGAAATTCAAATTAGTGTTTTGTAACAAAGAAAGTCACAAGTGATATATTGATATCTATACGGATATCACTTTAGTGAGAGCAAGACGGATTACTGTTAATCCTTGCATTATTATCAAATCGATTGATAATCTATTTTTTATTATTAAAAAATAGATTGTTTTCTCGACTCTGTTTATTAAAGTTTATATTTAAAGGATCCATATCGGGATCCTTAGCAAGATCAAGATCGGAAATTTTTATGGAAACAAAAAAGTAACTAGACACAAGAAATAAATAAAAAAAGTAAAGTCGAAAT